ATTCATTTCATTTTTTTATGAATTCATTTTTTTTTTGAAATGCGAATTTACTTTACTATACTATACTATACTATTTAACTATTAACTATACTATTTACTAGAAATTTTACACTATTTACTAGAAATTAATAGGAATTTATAGGAATTCTCTTGTTGAGACCCTATGATTTGATTAAAACCTCAGATTCATACTAGAACCACGATGATTCAAAAAGCCCCCAAACCAAAAAGTTCTTTGAGTAAGAACCCTTTGATCATCACTTATCAATGAATGGATAATGGGTGTTATGGATAAAAATAAAAATCCAAGTAAATATAGCTATATCTCCTTCAGTCTAGGATAAGAGTGCTTCGGAAAGAAGAAAAACTATTTGAGACCCCTTTACACATTTTTGGGAGTCCGGCTGCGAGGTATGAATAGTACGCATGAATCATAGTTCAAATATTTCTTGATCTATTCCATATATTCTGTGCTCCAGATACTCGAATAAATATCCGACGAGGCAAAGCCCATCTCTATCGAGATGACAGATCTGTTTTCTGTACTATCAATAGGATCAATTAGAACAAGTCACACACTCATATTCCGGAAATACCGAAACAAGGGAATTCCACGATCGAACTACCAACCCAGTAACCCGAGTCTTCCAAAATTTAGGATTGAATGGAAAAGCCCGGGTTTTCTTGATTTTGATTGAAACATCAGGACTTCGTAGTTATTATAGAACTAACTGACTAAAATTCCATCCAGTAAAACGGAAGAATTGTAAATCTCCAAAATAATGGATAAGAATATCGCAAATAAGGCCATTGCGACGCCCATCAAGGGGGTCGTTCCCCACCCAGGGGCTACTTTACCATATTCCGAATTCAAAGGTTTCAATAAATCCCCTATAACAGTTCGTCTTGGCCCAGATTTGGAACTATCCTCAACGGTTTGTGTAGCCATAAATCCTATTGCATTGATTGAGATCTGTTGACTTTGTATACTATTCCGTTGTAAATAAACGGATCTTATTGTAACGTAGATCCACCATTCATGGTCTTAAAATTCTATAATAATGGAAACAGCAACCCTAGTCACCATCTTCATATCTGGTTCACTTGTAAGCTTTACCGGGTATGCCCTATATACCGCTTTTGGGCAACCCTCTCAACAATTAAGAGATCCGTTCGAAGAACACGGGGACTAGTTGAAATAACAAACCTCCCTATTATATTGGGAGGTTTGTTATTTTAATTGAAATTGAGATAATCCAAAATCATTTCATCTTCTTAGTAGAAATCCTAGGAGGGTCTCGGAAAAAAATAGCGAAAAAAATTATCCCTAGAGTCGATACTAACAGGAATGTATAAACCAATGCTTCCATAGATTCGATCGTGGTTTACAATTATAGCTTACGTACCTGTGCATTTGGAATCGTTTCCCGGAAGAAGGGGAAAGAGTCAAAGGAAAGCAATGATCCAAATCAAGACTTTTCCGATACTCTATATTAGATTAGCAAAAAAAATAGAAGAGAAATATACATATACCAGAGCAATGTTGTATCAGATTGTTTGTCTCCTTGTGGTTGGGTCTCCGATTTTTTGGAATGTTCCAAACTCTACTTGAGAATCCAAATCTGGATCAATACCAGCAAAAACATCTCTGAACAAGGTTCTAGCACCATGCCAAATGTGGCCGAAAAAGAAGAGCAAAGCAAATGAAGCATGTCCAAAAGTAAACCAACCCCTTGGACTGCTGCGAAAAACACCATCTGATTTCAAAGTAGCACGATCTAATTCAAAAATCTCCCCCAATTGAGCACGTCTAGCATATTTTTTCACAGTAGCAGGATCACTATAACTAACTCCATTGAGTTCACCACCATAGAACTCAACAGTTACACCTACCTGTTCCACACTATACTTGGATTCCGCCCTTCTAAAAGGAACATCTGCTCGCACAATTCCGTCTCCATCTACCAAAACTACTGGAAATGTTTCAAAAAAGGTAGGCATACGGCGGACAAAAAGTTCACGACCTTCTTTATCTCTAAAGACGGGGTGCCCTAACCAGCCAACAGCTATTCCATCGCCGTTGTCCATTGAGCCTGCTCTGAATAATCCTCCCTTTGCCGGATTATTACCAATGTAATCATAAAAAGCTAATTTTTCGGGAATTTTAGACCAAGCTTCTGATAAACTCAGATTTTCGGCTAGCCCAGCGCTAACTCTTCTATATATTTCTTGCTGAAAGTACCCTTGATCCCACTGATAACGAGTGGGCCCAAATAATTCAATTGGGGTAGTTGCTGAACCATACCACATAGTTCCAGCAACTACGAAAGCTGCAAAAAAGACAGCAGCGATACTACTAGAAAGGACAGTTTCAATATTGCCCATACGTAATCCTTTGTATAAACGTTGGGGCGGGCGGACACTAAGATGGAATAGGCCCGCTAATATACCCAATGTCCCCGCTGCAATATGATGAGAGGCTATTCCTCCTGGAACAAAAGGATCAAAACCTTCTGCCCCCCAAGATGGATTTACAGGTTGTACTTTTCCGGTTAAGCCATAAGGGTCGGACACCCATATTCCAGGACCATACAAGCCTGTTACATGAAATGCTCCAAACCCAAAGCAAGCCACTCCGGCAAGAAATAAATGAATTCCAAAAATCTTGGGTAAATCCAAGGAGGGTTTACCCGTACGCTCGTCGCGGAATATTTCTAGGTCCCAATACACCCAATGCCAGATAGCTGCTAAGAAGCACAAACCAGAAAGCATAATATGTGCCCCGGCTACACCTTCATAACTCCAAATACCCGGATTCGTTATAGTCCCCCCGGTAATACTCCAACCACCCCATGAATTTGTTATTCCTAAACGAGTCATGAAGGGTATAACGAACATACCCTGTCTCCACATTGGATCAAGAACAGGGTCAGAGGGATCAAAAACCGCTAATTCGTATAAAACCATCGAGCCGGCCCAACCAGAAACCAGAGCTGTATGCATTATATGGACAGAGAGTAATCGGCCGGGATCATTCAATACGACGGTATGAACACGATACCAAGGCAAACCCATAGAAAAACCCCTTTATGAAAAAAAAAAATAGACACTATGTGACTTTCTCGCATTGAGTTGGAAAAGACTATGCTGTGCACCTTACCCTTCCATTGGATTATCTCGAATCAACAGTTCATATTTATTATTTAATTTATTCCGTTCCGTTAGTAATAATTGAACAATTCCGTTCGTAGGAGCAAAGAGAAACAGATCTATTCTATACCCGATAAGTACCAATACGCAATGGGGATTGGGCCCACTTTTGGAGCAAATGCAATACAAAAAGGCTTGCTCATCATTCGGCGATCCATTCGTAAGATTTTGACTTTATTCAACCTAAATCTATGGATAAAATATGATAAACAACAATATTCGACTAGGAAAACGAGAAAAGAAAAATAGGAAGACAAAAAAATCTATTGTTACGTTTCCACATAAAAGTAAAGTATAGTACTTAACTCCCTTTTCTTTCATTTTATGCCCATTGGTGTTCCAAAAGTACCTTTTCGGAGTCCTGGAGAGGAAGACGCGGCTTGGGTTGACGTATAGTGCGACTTGTCAGACATATTGGGTCATATGGTATTTCCCCGTTCTCTCTCCCGATTGAGATATCCCCCGTCTTCCCCAAGAAAGATTGATTATATCATAAACTATCAAGAATTCGGAGCGTGAAGTGTAATTAGATCAATTTATTTGTTTGTTGATTTTGGGGATTATTATCAATTAATAAGATTTATGGTTAGATTAACAAGAAAAAAAATAAATATAAATTTTTAAATTTAAAAATTAAAGTATAAAGTATACAGGCTCCGTTCAGAAAATTTCAAATTAGTAATCCTACACATTTACTACTAGTATCATAAAAGATTCTTATTTAATCTTAATCATAGAAGCGACCTCAAACTTGCTAATCAATCAAGTAATATGATAAATACATTGCCTATTTTGAAAAAGAAAACATGAGAAATGATGAAAAGAAATTGAAAAAAAAAAATTGTACCAAAAAGAAGTGGTATAGGCAGCATTTGTCCTATATGTGCGAATCCAATTCGGGCGGATCTTTACCCGGAGTAGAAAATAAACCTAAAAAAAGAATTGAGGGGACCCATTCAGGAACAAGAAAATAACATTGTGATTTGAATCTCAATGTGACAATACATCAATGAGAGGTTAATTCGATAAGTTCAATGAATTCTTTTTTTTATAGGTTAAAAAGAAGTAATTGGAAACTTATTCATCTTTCTTTAAAAATCGGGGAAAAGCCCTCTTTAGCTTGGTTTCTTTCCTTAGTAAAAGCTTGCTACGAAAAGGGGGGCTGGGGTCGACACATTGATTCTTTCTTTCACACAATTTTTTTATTTTTTTTTTGAACCGTATGCATCTAAAGATGCGCGTACGGTTCCTAAGGGATCAAATTTTGTCCTAATCAACCGACTTCATCGAGAAAGATTACTTTTTTTAGGCCAAGAAGTTGATAGCGAGATCTCGAATCAAATTGTTGGTTTGATGGTATATCTCAGTATAGAGGATGGTACTAGGGATCTTTATTTGTTTATAAACTCTCCCGGCGGATGGGTAATCCCGGGAATAGCTATTTATGATACTATGCAATTTGTGTCACCAGATGTACATACAATATGCATGGGATTAGCAGCTTCAATGGGATCTTTCATCCTGGTCGGAGGGGAAATTACCAAACGTCTAGCATTCCCTCACGCTTGGCGCCAATGAGTTTTTTTAAGAAAAAAAAAGAAGAAGACTATGCCTTCGCCATATAAAATATGAATATTAAGTAATAATAGCATGGCATTTGGGATTTGATATGAGCAAACAATTTTGTTTGTTTTTCACAACATGTGATTATGTATCGAGGTAGTAGTATGAAACAAAGGTTATTCCGGATTTGATCTTATGGATGGGGGATCCGTTTCAGCGTCACAAACCCTTTTGCTTCTACACTCGAAGTCTCTTTCCAATATTTATATTATGAAAGAATACAAAAAAAGATCATTTTCATTTTTCCTTCGTTTTTCGGATCAAGAAAACACTTTGGGATTGCTGAATTGCAAACGAGATAGATAATAAGATAAAATATCTAAAGCAACGGAACCATCATAGTATTTTTGGATTCCTCCTAAAAAAGGATGGTAAATGGCTTACTGGATCTGATAGATCCTATTTTTCTCTCTCTTAAAGAGGGGAGGGAAAACAAAATTCCATAACAGAGCCGTATGCAATGCGCAAAACATGCCTGTACGGTTGTTCAATTCTATCTTTCTTTTTTCTTCTTGTTCTATTTTTCCTTCCCTTCGCGGGACCGTGCGAAGCAGAAGAACCTTTTATTATCTTATATCATCAGGGTTATGATCCACCAACCTGCTAGTTCTTTTTATGAGGCACCTACAGGAGAATTTATCCTGGAAGCGGAAGAATTACTGAAACTCCGCGAAACCCTCACAAGGGTTTATGTACAAAGAACGGGCAACCCCTTATGGGTTGTATCTGAAGACCTGGAAAGGGATGTCTTTATGTCAGCAACAGAAGCCCAAGCTCATGGCATTGTTGATCTTGTAGCCGTCGAAAATAGCGGGAATTTCACATAAACCTGCAATCCTGTTTCGAGCCATAATTCAAATAATCTGTAATTTCATATTTTTTCCTTTTTCTTACCCCAGTCAAATTACTTGAAGTATGAAATAATTCATAATCATCCGGTTAGGATGGATCTAAACCAGCCCATTCGGTATACGATTCAGAATTCAAGATGCCAACCATTAAACAACTTATTAGAAACACAAGACAGCCAATCCGAAATGTCACGAAATCCCCTGCTCTTCGGGGGTGTCCTCAGCGCCGAGGAACATGTACTAGGGTGTATGTGCGACTCGTTTAGATCATGAGCTGAAGAAAACAATATGATTTTCCCAGTATCAATGATCGGTAGCAATGAATAGGGTAGAATCGATGAGCCCGGAACCCTATCCTATATTTTAGGGAATTTATGGCTTTCATTGGTGCAAATCCAATCAATTCAATTGGAGTTGAAAAGCAATTCCCCACTGGTAGCAATGGTTATCCATTAAGCGGGAAAATAGTATTTAAGAGCGGGAAGATTTTGTTCCAACTCTTGCAAGAACGGACTAAGAGGGCCAGCTACCTAGCCAACCTTCCTAATTAAATGCCGTTACTGTATGGATAGATCTTCATTGTGAAAAGACCTATTACTCGATAATTCATGGGTAGAGCCAAAAGGTTTGTGTGAACTGTACAAGTTCCCAATAACTTTGATTAAATGAGGAAAGGGCTCCGGTGTATAGAGAGGGCCTCACCGTTTAAGAAGTGACCATAGAAACGATGGAAACCGCTATTTTTTTTTCGTAATTTACTACCATTACTTATTACTTTACTATTTTTTTACTATTTTTTTTTATGTCCAATACAATATTCTATTTATATTGGTCCAATTTCTTGTTTGGAGGTGAAATGCCTGAAAGAAATAGAAAATAGTGGTTGGGAAGGTCATAGTAGCAAAAGCCGTTGGAATTTATATTTTATACATCGGAATAATCCGTTTTGTTATTAATTATTAAACTAGGGAAGGGTAAGAATGACTGAAAGAAAAAAATCAATTAGTTATTCATCAAAGTTTTATTTGATTCAATGACCAGAGTTAGACGAGGATATATAGCTCGCAGGCGCCGAACAAAAATTCGTTTATTTGCATCAACTTTTCGAGGGGCTCATTCAAGACTTACTCGAACTATTACTCAACAGAAAATGAGAGCTTTGGTTTCTGCTCATCGGGATAGAGGCCGGAAAAAGAGAGATTTTCGTCGTTTGTGGATCACTCGAATAAATGCTATAATCCGGGGGGGCGGGGTATCCTATAGTTATAGTCGATTAATACACGATTTGTACAAGAGACAATTGCTTCTAAATCGTAAAATACTTGCGCAAATAGCTATATCAAATAGGAATTGTTTTTACATGATTTCTAATGAGATCATCAAATCGGGAGAATGTGAAGAATTTAACGAAATGATTTAAACGGAATTCCCCGGAGAATGAACTCCGGGGAGGTACAGTATAAATTCATATGTTAAGAGAAAGAATGAACCAACACGTTAAAAAAAAAGATTTCTTCTTAACCGATTCTTTTTTTCTATTACGACGTGACAATAAAATTTCTCGGCTTTTCCAAAAGAACTTCAATCGAAGTTTGAGTTCCAATTAAAGTTTTTTTCTTCAGGAGTAGGCCTATTTATTTCTGATACTAGGGCCGGCAGTTTTAGGGATTGACTCAGGTCTCTCAAACTGTTTTTCATTATTAAGAAAAGGTAACGAAGATAAAATACGAGCTTGTTTTATGGCAATAGTAACTAATCGTTGTTGTTTCAAGGTCAATCTGTTCACTCTTCTAGATAATATTTTTCCCTGTTCACTAATAAATCGACTAATTAAACTCATGTTTCTATAATCAATTCGATCCCCCGATCCAATTGGTGGGGGCAAACGCCTACGAAAAGATCGTTTGGATTTACGAAGGGGTCGCTTGGTTTTATCCATAAGTTCATTCCTTATCTCTAAAATCCTATTTTATTTGATTTCTTCATTTATTTATTTATTTTTTCGGATCCAACGGAAATAGGATTTTATTTATTTATATATATATATATAATATGTTATTTCTTCCTTTTCCTTGCTTAACTTCAAAAGGGGACACAACACAGATGCTCTACTCACTCTATTTCTTTATCTCTCCGTGAATCGTATGCTTGTGACAATATGGGCAAAATTTTCTCAATTCTAATCGACCGGGTGTATTGTGTCGATTCCTTTGAGTAATATATCTTGAAACGCCCAATGGTTTTTTTTGTTTATTGAAACCATTTCGGGTACAGCTGGTACATTCCAAAAGAACTATTACTCTAGCATCTTTACCCTTGGCCATGAACCTCCTTTACATTTTTGATTTACTCAACTCTTCTATTTTTTACCTGAATCAAAAAAAAGGGGCAAAAAAGAAATCGAAGTTTCTAACATAAAATCGAATTGGGAAAGATTTTATTTCCATCAATGGAGTAATACTAAGTAATACAATTTTTTCTAACTATCAACTATTTTTTAATCTCAGTATTTCATTTACTATCTTGTGTGGTCTCAAACATCCTGTGCCCTAAAACCACATTTTTTCTTTGCTCTCCTCCGATTAATTCTATCCTGAGCTCGAGCTTCGCTGGGGTTCAATCCACTTTTTTCTTTCCTTCTTATCTCAACCAAATGAAAAAAAAAAAGAAGGAAATTAGTAACAAAGAATTTTTAGTATCTATAATCTTCTTCACCCCCTTCTAGCCCAAAAACTAGAATGAAAAAAAGGGGAATACCAACGCATCCGGGAATAAACGATTGATCTCTATCAATAGACCCGCTAAAGAACCGAACCATAAAGTAGCTAACACGGGTGCCACGGAGAGATATGTTTTTATATCTCGCATTGCAAAGCCTCCTTTTTTTTTTTTTATTATTATTATAATGCATATGATATATTATCAGATGGACGCATCTAACTATATAGAATAACTATTTCTATAGTTAGATATAGTTAAAGGTCACTTGTATTTGTACACAGAATCTCCTAACTAAAAAAGTTAGGTAGAATAATCCGGTAAACGAGATCCACCCGTTCCTAAAACAGAATTACAAAAGGGAATCCCTTCTTCTCTAGCATTCCCAAAAAGATTCTTTCTTTATATATGTTTATACGTATGTTTATATGTTTATTATTATTATTATAACTATAAGAAACCAAAAAGAAGAAATGGCAAGAGAAATAGTATCCTCTATAGGATAGGGGAAATCATCATATTGGAAAACAAGACAGGGATTCTGTACAATGACATAGTACAACTGATGGAAAGGGATGTAGCGCAGCTTGGTAGCGCGTTTGTTTTGGGTACAAAATGTCACAGGTTCAAATCCTGTCATCCCTACCATATTACTTCTCTTATAGGTAGTAACGGGAAATCCATCGAGGTCGACTCAAGTTGGACATATTCTAGTATTTTAGAATACTGTGATGCATGCTAACTAATAGATTGGGTTGGGGCGGGGGTGGGGTAGGAAAAAATCCTTTTCTTTCTAGTTTAGTTCTATCTCCTGCCATGTCATAGGAAAGCGCTCTTAGTTCAGTTCGGTAGAACGCGGGTCTCCAAAACCCGATGCCGTAGGTTCAAATCCTACAGAGCGTGATTATATCATGTTCTTATCATTGTAATGTCGAATTACAGTAAAATAACATTACTAACTCAAATTGAAATTGACCTCCTGCAGATTAAGGAGGAGGTCAATTAAAGAAAGAGATGTTACTCAATCAAAGGTCTAACTGATCGCCGCGTCTGTATTGTAAATATGCAGTTACGAATAATCCGGCCAAAGTAATAGGAATTAAACCTAATACAATTCCAAATAGAAAAACTTCAATCATTTCAATTTGTTTGAAGGGGGAGAAAATCAAAGTAATAGCTATCCCTAAATATTAATAAATAGTAATTCCAATCAGCCCATGAATCTCAATACTAAGCCAAGAGTTGAAAATGGATGAAGGATGAAACTAGAGAATACCTGAAAACCCTACAGAAAAAGTTTGTTTATTTGAATTAATTGTTCATTCATTCAATGAATTTCAAATAAGTCGTATCTTGCTCAGACCAATCAATAGAGCTGAGGTTATAGTTAAAGCAGCCAGTAGAAAACCAAAATAACTAGTTATGGTAGGCATGAAAGAGCTAAATGAGATATGTTCTTTTTTTTTTACATATGTTTTATAAAGCACTTACCTAAGTTTTCCTTTTTGCAAGAAAATTTATGAAGACAGGATAAGATGATAAGAAAAAACACTAATTGACAGAATCAGTTCGTTCCAATTGAAAGTTCTTGATTCATC